TGAGTAAACGATTGAATCGGATTCGGTTGGGTGGTACCAACTAAATCGAGTGCTATCTCCCATTTATCTCTTATTGAATTAACTGATCAACTTGCTATCGGACATTTATTTTCGATTTGGTATTATTCCAAAAAGGATTTCGACATATTTCACTTTATTATAATTATGAGAATCAATCCTACTACTTCTAGCCCTGCGGTTTCCACACTTGAAGAAAAAAAACTAGGGCGTATCGCTCAAATTATTGGCCCAGTACTGGATGTCGTTTTTCCCCCGGGCAAAATGCCTAATATTTATAACGCTTTGGTAGTTAAGGGTCGAGATACTGTCGGTCAACAAATTAATGTGACTTGCGAGGTACAACAATTATTAGGAAATAATCGAGTTAGAGCTGTAGCTATGAGTGCTACAGATGGGCTGATGAGAGGAATGGAAGTGATTGACACGGGAGCTCCTCTAAGTGTTCCAGTCGGCGGAGCTACTCTCGGTCGAATCTTCAACGTTCTTGGAGAGCCTGTTGATAATTTAGGTCCTGTAGATACTCGCACAACATCTCCTATTCATAGATCTGCGCCCGCCTTTATACAGTTAGATACGAAATTATCAATCTTTGAAACAGGTATTAAGGTGGTAGATCTTTTAGCTCCTTATCGCCGTGGAGGAAAAATCGGACTATTTGGGGGAGCTGGAGTAGGTAAAACAGTACTCATCATGGAATTGATCAACAACATTGCCAAAGCTCATGGAGGCGTATCCGTATTTGGCGGAGTAGGAGAACGTACTCGTGAAGGAAATGATCTTTACATGGAAATGAAAGAATCCGGAGTAATTAATGAAAAAAATCTTGCAGAATCAAAAGTAGCTTTAGTCTATGGTCAAATGAATGAACCGCCGGGAGCTCGTATGAGAGTTGGTTTGACTGCCCTAACTATGGCAGAATATTTCCGGGATGTTAATGAACAAGATGTGCTTCTATTCATCGACAATATCTTTCGTTTTGTCCAAGCAGGATCAGAAGTATCCGCATTATTAGGGAGAATGCCTTCTGCAGTGGGTTATCAACCTACCCTTAGTACAGAAATGGGTTCTTTGCAAGAAAGAATTACTTCTACCAAAGAGGGATCTATAACTTCGATCCAAGCAGTTTATGTACCTGCGGACGATTTGACAGACCCTGCTCCTGCCACTACATTTGCACATTTAGATGCTACTACCGTACTATCAAGAGGATTAGCTGCCAAGGGTATTTATCCAGCAGTAGATCCTTTAGATTCAACGTCAACTATGTTACAACCTCGGATCGTTGGTGAGGAACATTATGAAACTGCGCAAAGAGTTAAGCAAACTTCACAACGTTACAAAGAACTTCAGGACATTATAGCTATTCTTGGGTTGGATGAATTATCCGAGGAGGATCGTTTAACTGTAGCAAGAGCACGAAAAATTGAGCGTTTCTTATCACAACCCTTCTTCGTGGCAGAAGTATTTACTGGTTCTCCAGGAAAATATGTTGGTCTTGCAGAAACAATTAGGGGGTTTCAACTGATCCTTTCCGGAGAATTAGATGGTCTGCCCGAGCAGGCTTTTTATTTGGTGGGTAACATCGATGAAGCTACCGCGAAAGCTATGAACTTAGAAGTGGAGAGCAATTTGAAGAAATGACCTTAAATCTTTGTGTACTGACTCCTAATCGAATTATTTGGGATTCAGAAGTGAAAGAAATCATTTTATCTACAAATAGTGGCCAAATTGGTGTATTACCAAACCACGCCCCTATTGCCACGGCTGTAGATATAGGTCTTTTGAGAATACGCCTCAACGACCAATGGTTAACGGTGGCTCTGATGGGTGGTTTTGCTAGAATAGGGAATAATGAGATCACCATTTTAGGAAATGATGCGGAGATGAGTACTGACATTGATCCGCAAGAAGCTCAACAAACTCTTAAAATAGCTGAAGCTAACTTGAGTAGAGCTGAGGGTAAGAGACAAGTGATTGAAGCGAATCTAGCTCTCAGACGAGCTAGGACACGAGTAGAGGCTGTCAATGTTATTTCCTACTAGTCAATACATCAAAATAATCAAAAGAAGTTTTTTAGAAGTTCTTTATTATACACCACATTTAGATTCTGCCAATTGAAGACAATCAAGTCTAATCTGATACAACGAAAAAAGGAGGATGGGTAGAAAAACTTATTAGATACCGGAGTCAATGCAATGGTATCTAATAAGTTCTACCTACTATTGGATTTGAACCAATGACTCCTGCCGTATGAAAGCAATACTCTAACCACTGAGTTAAGTAGGTAATTTATCACCGCAAAAGAAGACCCATCACCTCGGGGATTATAGATAGAATATTATTTCTAAGCAATACCAATCTGTTAACAGTAAGCGGATCAAAGAGTTATCATGTGAGATTAGGGAATATCCATCTTGACAAGAAATTATCTATATGTTAAGATATCTATGACAAGGGCTATAGCTCAGTTAGGTAGAGC